CTTATAAAGTTCTTCTGTTAAGCCCTGATCAATGAACCTACAAAATCCTTCAAATTGGATCTGATTCAACCCAGGTATTGTAGACATTCCCCCATTTTCATCCCCGAGCATTTTGAATTTCCCATTTATCAAAAAAATCCCATTCTTTTTTCATTCTTCATCGAATCATATGAATCGATCTAGCAATGATAGAATTGAATTTATATTCTGTTTACTGAATCGCATGAAATTTAACCCAACACGATATATGTATCGAATGTATGAAAAATGAAATGCATATGAGCAAAGGAAGTAAAGATTTGACTCAAATTGGAATTTCTATTTATAACAAACAGATACAAAAGGAAAGGAGTTGATAAATGCCACTTAGATTTTTATTTTAGACTTATGAAATTTTGTATAAAATATCAAAAACAATAATTTCATTTTTACCATTATTATGAGATTACGTATTCCAATTTGATTTTGATTAGATACCAGAAAAATCAAACGGATTCATGATTTGTCCTATTCATTGAGATAAAGATAGAATAATCAGAAAAGAAAATAGAGTTCGTTTTTCTAACACTTCATTTTTTCATGGATTCCTTTGTTCAAAAAAGAATTAGCATAGAACAGAGATATTTTGACCTAATTTTTTTTAGTAGAATCTTTTGAATATGATTGAAGTTCGTAAGAAAAGAGGACGGCTTGTCTTTAGCTTGTCTTTACTAAGCATGTGCAGATATAGCTATGCTGTCTATATATACGATATGTCTTTATTCCGCTTATTTACATTCTATTATATAAATGATATTTTTATTTTCTCTTCAATCTATTCAATGAAAAAATGAAAGACGAGAATTTCTTGAGAAATTCCCTATGAGAAAAAAATCCTATTCAAAGAAAATCCCCATTAAATAACTATACTATACCTGTCTGTGTAACAATTTCTGTTTTGGGGTTTACATATACTCAAAATTCCTGTTATAATAAGCATTGGTATTCAAAAAAAAAATCAATGCTTATTTGATTGGGTATGTATCTCTTTTTCTTTACTGCTATAAGCAAAGAAAAATAGGTGGGGAGTGGGGCCAAAAATCATTCATCAATTTACAGTCAAATTGAAATCATATAGTTAATGGTTCTAGTTTGTCCTGAATTTCTACTTTTGTAACTGAGAATTCACTTTTGCTTTTTTTTTTCAATAGAAAAAAAGAGGGAATATTTTCGTCTTTTTTGTATGTATCATTTTGGCGGCATGGCCGAGCGGTAAGGCGGGGGACTGCAAATCCCTTTACCCCAGTTCAAATCCGGGTGTCGCCTGATCAACAAAAAACTCGAAATCAATAGAAATCAACCGTTCTGTTTTTTTTATATAACTCGCCCTATTTTTTTTTTGACTCTGTGCCAGTAATTTCACTATTATATTATTAGTTAACAATAATGGAAAAATTCCTTCAGATTTTATTCGTTTCATATTTATAGAGATAGGGGACATAATTCACATGGATATAGTAAGTCTTGCTTGGGCTGCTTTAATGGTAGTCTTTACATTTTCCCTTTCACTCGTAGTATGGGGAAGAAGTGGACTCTAGACGTATTACTCGTTTTATAATCAGATTGAGGAATCAAACTGTATCAATTTTTTTTTTTCTAAATGGTTTTGCAAAGCCTTTTATTTGAAATTCACCGTATCAATTAAATTATTTAATTAATTTTTATTAGTCTTCCTTTTTAGATTTAGAAATTTTTTGGTTCTAATGTAGTAAGGTATTCTATGACTAATAGAGATAAATAATATTTCAATCAAACAAATATTTCAATAATTCCCATCTTCGTATTCCGAGAATCTAAAAGGATATGGATGGTAGACAATAAAAAAAAAAGAAATAAAAAATTATTTCTCAATTTTCTATTTCGATGAACCGTCCCTTACCAGAGTTATATATGGGCAATGAGGGGCAAGGAAACCCCACCTTTTTTTTTCATTTTATTTTCCCCTTTTTTGTTCAAATGGAAAAGACAGAACTCTTTTGATCATCTGTTAACTCTTCAATCAATTACTTCTTGTAATTTTTAATATAAAAAAGAGATTTTTTGATTTTCTTTTTTTATTATTAATAATATATATTCCATTTTTCTTTCCTTCATGGATTTGATTCTTTTTTTGATGGATAACGTCATAGAGAAACTAATAAGAAATCCGGGAATTAAAAAATGGCAAGACAAAGTCTTGCGATTTTTTCAGATTGAAATAAAGACAACTAAAATCAAACAAAGAAATAAAATTGAGATAGGACGGCGATCACATATATTTAATTGATATCGACATCTATGAAGATAGATATTTAAAATTGATCTATATTAAGTTTGGATCTTAATACATTACAACTTTATACATTCCTAACATTCCTAGAATTAGAATAGTATAGTATGATAGAAAGAAATATCTGAATCTTTCTACCATACTATACTAATGATAAGAAGTCAAGTTTTATTCAAATTAATTGCCTTGGCTGACTGTTTTTACATATATTATAAGTAAAAAAGCAGTAGGAACTAGAATCAACAGCGCAGTAGCAATAAATGCTAGAATATTTACTTCCATAATTTCCCCCCTTTTTTTTTACTTCGCAATAACTCGGGATTTAATCCCATAGAGATGAAAATCACTTGTAAATTCAATGCAATGAATTACATTTTAATGACATCGAATCGGATCAATATCATCAATAACAATATCTAAACTATCAAATAAATTCACCGTCGAGAATTTAATAGTATAACATAGGAAGATCTTTTATCCACACCAAATCAAAAATTTGTGATTCCTGGTCCAAACAAAAGAATTCGTTTCCTTTATTGATTTTCCTTTATTGATATTGTTATTCTTTTCCGCTCTTTCTTTTCTATAACCAATTGCCCCCTTTCCTTGTACAACCATCTAATGAAGTATCATCTGACTACTTTTCCGCTTCCAATGTTTAGAAAAAAAAACCAAGCAAAAAAGAGAAAATATAAATTCCATTTATACGTCTATGTACCCGATAAAAATACCAAACATATGACACTCTATTTTATTTTTTTTAATGGACGGACCAGGGCAATCAAAAAAAGGGCCCCGGTACAGTATCTTTTTGAACCCTGAATATACTGAGTGCTACCAATCAAAAATGTTCGAAATTTACATAACATTCTCTGTCATCCATGGGTACGAGTTGAGGTACTAGAAATTCCCATATTTTTTGTTTTGATCAGAAATGCGAAAAAAAAAGATTGTTGGGAATTCAATGCGTCCCTCCCTTTTCTGTGAAAGGGGAGGGACGCATTGATTTCTTTTTTTTATCCGCCGGGGTCGGGACTGACGGGGCTCGAACCCGCAGCTTCCGCCTTGACAGGGCGGTGCTCTGACCAGTTGAACTACAATCCCAGGTAAATAAAAAAGTGTGCAGCATACACATATTAATTATATTGTTAATAGATAATGAAATCCATTTTTTTTGATTTAGAACGGATTCCTAGTTACTAGGAATCCGTTTTTTTCATTATTGTAAAATCAATAAAATCGAATCGATCGATATCCATTTTTCAATGAAAATAGTCTTTTTTTCTTTACTCTTTTCATTAAACTTTATACACTTAATCATCCTGATATGGATCTAGATCATTAGCAAGGGCAGAATTTATGGGAACAAATAAAAATAAATAAAGCAAATAAAAAGACGGTAGGGATGGATATATCATAAAATTGGACTTTTTTCCTTTTATTGGGCCGAGCTGGATTTGAACCAGCGTAGACATATTGCCAACGAATTTACAGTCCGTCCCCATTAACCGCTCGGGCATCGACCCAGGAAGAATGAATTCTAGGGTTATTGAGAATCCATGATCAACTTTCTTTCGTAGTACCCTACCCCCAGGGGAATTCGAATCCCCGCTGCCTCCTTGAAAGAGAGATGTCCTAAACCACTAGACGATGGGGGCATACTTGGCTGACTGCCATTATACTATCCTCATAGTATGAGGAGTTTTTTAAAAATTGTCAATGGAATGATATGACTAGATATGAAAGCTTTTTCCATCTTTTATGATTCCATTTTTATTCGTGATTTAGACTCGTGAATCATTCATTTTCATCGCCACTCTATTCTATTAGATCTAGAAATATATTCTATAAAAAAATGAGAAATTGAGAGAATTATATTCTCTTAGAAAATTCTATTAAATAATACTCATAATACGAAATATAGAATTCTTTAGGTAAGTGATTGGTCTGACATAAAATAAAAAAGTGTGTGTGTTTTTCTAAAAAAGGTTTGGTTGAGGGGACAAATCAAATATCTTCATTACCTATACCAATATTTTGATAAACTAGTTTGGATCTCTGTCGAATTGCTAAGGTACATGTATCAATCAACTGAATTTCATTGTTGAAACAATTTATTGCATTGATATTTATCAAATCCAATATCAATAAACAAATTGCACCCTATTTACTTACTTTTAAGTAAATTAGAATCGCATTACTGAATGAACTAGTAGATACTACGAGTCTACTGCATATACTTATATATATAGATATTATACGTCTACTGATTCATTCAGTAATTGAATCAAATGGCCCTTTTAACTCAGTGGTAGAGTAACGCCATGGTAAGGCGTAAGTCATCGGTTCAAATCCGATAAGGGGCTTTTCTTTTTTTTCCTAAACCTCCAGTACAATGGTAGTATTCATATTGAAAGGAAGAATAAAAGTGTTGTTGATATTTGTAATAAAAAACCAAAGCAAATAAGTATAATAGTTTAATTAGAAACTATAGCATTTTTTTTTTTTACTAATATCTAATCTAATAGGCTATCATTCTAATGAGCTAGATTGGAGTTAATTAGAAAAGAAAATGGAACGTTTGTTTATTATAATGAATAATAAGAAGTCGTCGTTTGAATTAACAAATTACAAATATATATGGATTTCTTTTTATTTTCGATTAAATTATTACAATCTATTGTAAAGAATT